AATGCTAGGCATAATGAATATGAGTATAAGGACCTCAAAATAACCTCTTTTCGTCCTATGAACTTTAAGGTGTATGAAGTATCATATTTGACTCTTGGAGCGGAGCGATAGAGACTCCATTTAACGTCAGGTTGATCTAGGCCGGAGGCAGACCTACGTCAAGGTAACCCTTCTTTGAAACACTTTGGTATTGCTCCTGAATCAGAATACAAATAATGAATCAGAGCACATGGAGCCATCTCGTTATCTTCCTGTCAAGAAAAAATATGGTGAACGAGCTGATCTTTCTATCAGTTAATGAAAGAGCCCAATGCAAAAAAAATGCATGTTGGGTCTTTGAAACAGTTCGAATCATTTCGACAATAATAAGTTTGATCTGTTTTACCGAGAAGGTCTACGGTTCGAGTCCGTATAGCCCTATACCTTTTTGTATAATTTTCATTTCCTAATTAATGCTTGCTTGTGGCTGGCCGGTTGATTGGTCCATAGAAATGGAATCATTCCCACATGCTCACGGAGATCGATCCCTCGGGGCATGAAAATGAAAACAAGAATTTATTCCAATGGATCCAATCGGATCATTTTCAAATCTCGGATAAACAAAGCCATTCTTCTTCATTAATCTTCGTGTGTGAATGACATACGACTTTTTCCTCTTTTCTTGTCCATGATCAAAGATTTAGTGATACACCTTTGCTTTGGTATACCCAAGTCAATTTATGAAGTCAAAATCATAACATGAGCCTGGCTAAAAACTCCAACCTGACCCAACCAAATCAAATCGAATAGTAAGTCACATGGATCTAGTACCTATTCTTGTTCTTGTATTTGTAAGCCGGAGTTTCAAAAACGAAGTTGGCAAGTTTCATTGTAAAATAGGCTTTTCTTCGTATAACCGGCCTGGCAAAACAAGTAGTTATTTTTCTGTTTCTGTACAATACTTATTTTTTTGTATTCCAATTTACTCCAATCCAATTGCTCATCATTCCAATTCTACCGATGCAGACTTTATGCAAGAAGATTAGGGGCCATTTGAACTTGGATGAGTCAGTAATCCCCCAACTCATCACTTTTTGGTGGAACAACAACCTCAGTTTCAGAGATAATGACTTGGTCCTAATCAATGTTTGCGCCCTCTTCTATTTTTATTTTTATGAGTGGGTCTGTCGAATCGTTCGACAACGCGTGATTCCATTCCATTAGAAGTATCTTCTGTAGATCATTTACAATTCATCCGACTCTACCACTGCACTATGCTCCATTGTGTAGGTTTGTTTCAAAAGAAGCCTTTTTATTGTCACGAAGCCTAACCGTTGGTCTTACTAGATATTATTACATTAACAAGTATTTCGAGTCATTCCAAATCAAGATCTTTAGTCCTAGAAATTGGTCCGAAATGGAATGCTCTTTCAAGACTTCGAACTCGAATTAAATAATTCGATTGTTTCTGGGGGGTAAGGTCGGGGTAGTACAGGTCCAAAGTCTCTAATTTGGGTATAGGAACTTATATATAAGGGTTCCTCAGAATTCAACGGATTGAATAAAATCAATTAAGTATAAATATGGGACAAGGAGAGAGAATCTAATTGGTCGATGCATTCTGTTTCTGTATCCGTATCGAATCAATAGAAGCAATGATCCTCTATCCAGATCTTAATGAAAAGAATACACGAACGCCAACCGAGTAGAATATACCATAACGAGATGGAAATCCCTAGACATTCTACTACATCTGACTACTGACTATATTCTAAATCACTAAGCAAAAAAAAAGAGAAAAAATGAGCCAGACCTCTTCTTTGATTATATTAATTGAATATTTCAATTTTAACATAACATTTATGTTTAATATTTATTAATATTTAATTGAATCTTTCTTTTATTCATTTTATTTATGAATATGAATATTATTTCAATTCATATTATTTAATTGAATATATTCTTTCATTCCCTTTTTATAGAGAATCCGAGGCAAAGGGAAATTGAGAGAATTTTATTTGTATAAGAGCATGATATGTCTACACTATATCGAAATAGAATCGAAGTAAGTGAGATTACGTTGGATAAATCTTGAAACGAGACATGACCCACAGCAAACAAACGAAACTGTGTGGTTCGATCAAAATGTTTGTTTCGACTAAGCAGTTATGGATGAATTGACAATTCCGATTCGAATCGACTAATTCGGTATATTCCACATTCATAGGAGTACATCTATGTTTCTGCTTCACGAATATGATATCTTCTGGGCATTTCTAATAATATCAAGTGTTATTCCTATTTTGGCATTTCTAATTTCCGGAGTTTTAGCCCCGATTAGTGAAGGACCAGAGAAGCTCTCTAGTTATGAATCGGGTATAGAACCCATGGGGGATGCTTGGTTACAATTCCGAATCCGTTATTATATGTTTGCTCTAGTTTTTGTTGTTTTTGATGTTGAAACGGTCTTTCTTTATCCATGGGCAATGAGTTTCGATGTATTGGGTGTATCTGTATTTAT